TTCCTCGTTGGAGTGAGAATACTAGTTCTAGTTACAATAATGTTGATCATTTATTCGGCGTTCGGGACATTAGGAATTTCATCTCCGATGACACTTTTTTAGTTAAGTATAGTAGTGGGGACAGTTATTCCATATATTTTGATATTGAAAATAAGATTTTTGAGATTGATAATGATCATTCTTTTCTGAGTGAAGTAGAAAGTTCTTTTTATAGTTATCGGAATTATAATTATCTGAATAATGTATCTAAGGGTGACGATCTACACTCTGATCGTTCCATGTCTGATACTCAATATAGTTGGAATAATCATATTAATAGTTGCATTGGCAGTTATCTTCGTTCTCAAATCCATATTGATAGTTACATTTTAAGTGGTAGTGAGAATTCTGATAACAGCTACATTTTTAGTTATATTTGTGATGAAAGTTTGAATCGTAGTGAAAACAAGAATTCTTGTATAAGAACTACCCCGAATGGTAGTGATTTAACTAAAATTTCGAATGATCTTGAGGTAACTCAAAAATACAGACATTTATGGGTTCAATGCGAAAATTGTTATGGATTAAATTATAAGAAATTTTTTAAGTCAAAAATGCATATTTGTGAACAATGTGGATATCATTTGAAAATGAGTAGTTCAGATAGAATCGAACTTTCGGTTGATCCCGGTACTTGGGATCCCCTGAATGAAGACATGGTCTCTCTAGATCCCATTGAATTTCATTCGGAGGAGGAACCTTATAAAGAGCGTATTTATTCTTATCAAAGAAAGACAGGATTAACTGAGGCTGTTCAAACAGGCACAGGTCAACTAAATGGTATTCCTATAGCAATTGGGGTTATGGATTTTCAATTTATGGGGGGTAGTATGGGATCTGTAGTAGGCGAGAAAATAACCCGTTTGGTCGAGTATGCTACCAATAAACTTCTACCTCTTATTCTAGTATGTGCTTCTGGAGGAGCACGCATGCAAGAAGGAAGTTTGAGCTTGATGCAAATGGCTAAAATATCTGCTGCTTTATATGATTATCAATCAAATAAAAAGTTATTCTATGTATCAATCCTTACATCCCCTACTACTGGTGGGGTGACAGCCAGTTTTGGTATGTTGGGGGATATCATTATTGCCGAACCCAATGCCTACATTGCATTTGCGGGTAAACGAGTAATTGAACAAACATTGAATAAGACAGTACCTGAAGGTTCACAAGCGGCTGAATATTTATTCCATAAAGGCTTATTCGATTCAATTGTACCACGTAATCTTTTAAAAGGCGTTCTCAATGAGTTATTTCAGCTTCACACTTTCTTTCCTTTATAATCAAAATTCAATCAAGTAGAGCTCTAAATTCAATTCTTTTTTTTTGTGGCGAACAAGTAGTTAGTTTATCAGAATCCAAGTAAAAATGAGAAGGATTGGGTTTTCTAAAGTTGCAGAAAATTCGTTATGTTGTTTTCGAGATCTTTTTTACCCATATTACTTATACTGATTAGTAATTAGAAAACTTCTATCAAGCAAGATGAAAGGGTTAATTCTTATTTTTGTGACATTATATTAGGCAAGGCAAATAAAACTAATTTAACCTTAATCTTCCGTATGTATGTATAATATAATTCAAATAGATATATGGAGTCTTGCCTCTTTCCATATCTCCCAAGAATTTTCATTATTACTAAATTACTAATAATCTCTGTTGGATCGTATTCTAACGGGAATTTGTAAGAAACTCTTTATTAAATTAAAATTAGAATAAAATAATCAAAAAAGCATATGAAATAAATGGATTATCATACATATATTCCATTCTATATTCCTTGCACTTATTATATACTCAATTATTATATATACTCACTTATAGTATAATTATATACGAATTATAATTAATAACTCATTTTAAAATATATAATATAAGAATAGCAGGTACAAATATTAAATCGGGGTACCCATTCTATGACAACTCTCAACTTACCCTCTATTTTCGTGCCGTTAGTGGGCCTAGTATTTCCAGCAATTGCAATGGTTTCTTTATTTCTTCATGTTCAAAGAAACAAGATTTTTTAAATCCGACTTTGTTTCAAGACTTAGACATGTATCATAACATGATATCCACTTTGTAGAATGTCATATAAGATACGGCTTCCTCAGCGGATCGTATGAAGGGGATGCTAGTATTTTAGATCTAGTCGATTTGATTAATTACGTCTATAAGGTTCACATCAGAATAGTGCTAGTTGATGAGAGTTACTTCGGAAACAAAAAAAGAGTAAAGTCCAATTTATTTTGGTTATTCTCTCAATTCCAATAAAATGCAACTGGATCTAGTATGAGTTGGCGATCAGAACATATATGGATAGAACTTATAATGGGATCTCGAAAAACAAGTAATTTTTGCTGGGCCTTTATCCTTTTTTTAGGTTCATTGGGATTCTTATTGGTTGGAACTTCCAGTTATCTTGGTAGAAATTTGATATCTTTATTTCCGTCTCAGCAAATACTTTTTTTTCCGCAAGGGATCGTGATGTCTTTCTATGGCATCGCGGGTCTCTTTATTAGCTCCTATTTGTGGTGCACAATTTCGTGGAATGTAGGTAGTGGTTATGATCGCTTCGATAGAAAAGAAGGAATTGTGTGTATTTTTCGTTGGGGATTTCCTGGAAAAAATCGTCGCATCTTTCTTCAATTCCTTATGAAAGATATTCAGTCCATCAGAATAGAAGTTAAAGAGGGTATTTCTGCCCGTCGTGTCCTTTATATGGATATCCGAGGCCAGGGGACCATTCCCTTAACTCGTACTGATGAGAATTTAACTCCACGAGAAATTGAACAAAAAGCTGCCGAATTGGCCTATTTCTTGCGTGTACCAATTGAAGTATTTTGAATTGAATTGAAAATTCAGTAATAAAACAAGTAACAAATTGAAATAACTAATAGATCCATCTCCTATAGCAAACCATTCCATTTTGGCAGAAAGAATTTTCATTTTAGGTCCCATTTTTGGAATTGATACATTGGATTAGATACAGATGGGTCATTTCTTCGGACTCCTTTAATTAAATAACCAAAAAATGAAATCTCTTCTAATGATAACTAATCATAACTCTAAAATTTCTATCTTGTTTTGCCACTTATTTTTGATCATCACACTATTCTTCAGAGGTTTTTCCCGGACGGGGGGCGCGAGCAGCCGGAGAAATTTTTTGAAACATTTGATAGTTTGATAGAAAGGGAGTTAGTTCGTTTCCAAATACGAATAATATAAGTTAAGATTCATTACTTCAAATGGCCCTTTGGGGCATTTATCAAAAGGACGCAATTGATATGAATTTGCCCAATTGAGATATCTGGAACCAAAACACTATTTTTGATTATTTCTTCATTCGAATTCGAAGTGGACTCTTATTCTATATTCGTTCGCGATTCAAGGAATAACCAATAAATCACAAATAAAAACCATCCAGAGGCTCTATACTTTGTATATAGAATTCATGCTTGATAGAAATAGTAGATCACATAGAGTCGACAAATGAGGTGGGTTCATTAAGAATTCACAGATGAAAAAAAAAATGACAAAAAAAAAGCATTCACTCCCCTTCTCTATCTTGTATCTATAGTATTTTTGCCCTGGTGGATCTCTCTAGTATTTAATAAAAGTATGGAATCCGGGGTTACGAATTGGTGGAATACTAGGCAATCAAAAATGTTTTTGAATGATATTCAAGAAAATAATATTCTCGAAAAATTTATAGAATTAGAGGAACTTTTCCTGTTGAACGAAATGATAAAGGAATATCCAGAGACACATCTACAAAAGCTTAGTCGAGAAATCCACAACGAAACGATCCAATTGATAAAGATGCACAATGAGGATCGTATCCATACGATTTTACACTTCTCGACAAATATAATATGTTTCCTTATTCTAAGTGGTTATTCTATTCTAGGTAATGAAGAGCTTGTTATTCTTAACTCTTGGGTTCAGGAATTCTTATATAACTTAAGCGACACAATAAAAGCTTTTTCTATTCTTTTATTAACCGATTTGTGTATCGGATTCCATTCGCCCCATGGTTGGGAACTAATGCTTGGCTCTGTCTACAAAGATTTTGGATTTGCTCATAACGATCAAATTATATCTGGTCTTGTTTCCACTTTTCCAGTCATTCTAGATACAATTTTTAAATATTGGATCTTCCGTTATTTAAATCGTGTATCTCCATCACTCGTAGTGATTTATCATTCAATGAATGATTGAAAAATGATCCGCTAATATTAATCCAAATATAATCTTTGTACATACTTTGTACATAAACAAAGTGAAGCGTTCAAAATTGTAATTACTCTTTATATTTCTCCAGAGGATTTCTACTATATTCTAGTAAACTTATTTCAGTACATAGCAAAATCGTGGATAGGGAACTATACTAGCAACCTACCCAATTTATTGTAGAAATTCGGGACTCAATGATTGGACCATGCAAACTAGAAATACCTTTTCTTGGACAAAGGAACAGATTACTCGATCCATTTCCGTATCGCTCATGATATATATAATAACTCGGACATATATTTCAAATGCATATCCCATTTTTGCACAGCAGGGTTATGAAAATCCACGAGAAGCGACTGGGCGTATTGTATGTGCCAATTGCCATTTAGCTAATAAGCCCGTAGATATTGAGGTTCCACAAACGGTACTTCCTGATACTGTATTTGAAGCAATTGTTCGAATTCCTTATGATATGCAACTGAAACAGGTTCTTGCTAATGGTAAAAAAGGGGGTTTGAATGTGGGGGCTGTCCTTATTTTACCCGAGGGGTTTGAATTAGCCCCTCCCGATCGTATTTCTCCCGAGATGAAAGAAAAGATAGGCAATCTATCTTTTCAAAGCTATCGCCCCACCAAAAAAAATATTCTTGTGATAGGTCCTATTCCTGGTCAGAAATATAGTGAAATAACCTTTCCTATTCTTTCTCCCGACCCTGCTAGTAAGAAAGATG